TAAGGGTCAAAGCAAGCCCTTTAATTCAATTCTTTATTCTTACATTAAAGAATGAATCAAATCTCCCCAAGTAGGATTCGAACCTACGACCAGTCAGTTAACAGCCGACCGCTCTACCACTGAGCTACTGAGGAACAAGGGGAGATTCGACCTCCTAGAGTTCAACTCCCGCTCTCCACCCATGAACAATATGGGTCCGAAGCTTCTTTCGTAACTCCCGGAATTTCTTCGTAGTGACTCCGTTCCATGCCCCATTTCATAGGGAAGCCCAAAGTGGCTCTATTTCATTCTATTTCACTTCCTAGCACTTCCTATCATTTAATATCCATCCCTTTGATCTTATTTACATAAGAGATGTCATTTATAGTCTATCTCTTTCTATATATGGAAAGTCAAGAAATTCTCATCGAAACATCGAGAAATTGTGCATATAGAAAACTCTAAAGAAAGAAAAAAAGGAGACCTATGCCATGATTTTCAAATCTTTTCTACTTAGTAGTCTAAGTTTCTCGATGAGGATAATTAATTCGGTCGTTGTGGTCGGACTCTATTATGGGTTTCTGACCACATTCTCCATAGGTCCCTCTTAGATCTTCTTTCTCCAATCTTGGATTAGGGAAGAAGGAGATATTCGCGACTACTGGTGGTTTCATTATGGGGCAGCTCGTGATCTTCATATCGATCTATTATCCACCTCTGCATCTATTCTTTCTTAGCTAAATGGGTGGAAGATCCATCCAATTTGGTTATATCATGGACTCGAAAAACGGATCTGAATGTGACTGAAATGCACGATCTTCACAGGTATCACTTTTCACGATACCTAAAAGATGGAATAGCGATTTTCGAAGCATTTCCTATAAGAGAATGGTTTCCATTACTTTGAGAAATGGATTCTATATCAAACTATAGTTATTGCATTAAAGAAGAAAAGAAACTAATAGAAGTCGAAGAGGCAGAATGGTAGTGAATAGAGAGAAAGATTCTTCTGATTTTCTTGTTCCTGAAAATATTCTATCTATCTCCTAGACGCCGTAGAGAATTGAGAATTTTCGTGTCTTTCAATTCTCGTACTCGTAATTGGAAAGTTACGGAAGGAGATCCATCATTTTGCAATGAAAACAACATAAAAAACTCGGGACAATTTCGAAATCAGGCCAAGCGTCTTAATACATATGCAAAAAAATTCATTATGGGCCCACCATTGATTAGAAGATTTAGCTTGTATGAATCGCTATTGGTTTGATACGAATAATGGCAGTCGTTTCAGTATGTTAAGGATACAGATGTATCCACAATTCATTTAGAGTTACTTAATAGCCTATTTCTTATACCATATCTCTATCCCGTGAAATTCTCGAGCCGAAAGATGGATGCATATGCTGTGTTTCATTTTGCTAAACGATATCAATTAAATGGTGTATCAATAAATTGGATATAGCAATAAATAAATCAGCAAAATTCTTTTATTTTAGATAGAAGAAACATTTCTTCTATCTAAAATAAAAGAATGTACCCTTCTATCCAAATCCAATTTGCATCGATAAAATAAATCCAAATTCCAGTAGTAGATGAATAATTGCAAATTTTTGTGTGTACGAGATTAGAATAACTTCAAAATAACTGACATAATTTTGTATTTTGATTTTTGATTTTTCCTGATCAGAAAAATACATGAACATGAAAAAGAAAGGAGGTAGAAAAATTTTTGGATTTATGGTTAAAGAAGAAAAAGAAGAAAACTGGGGTTCTGTTGAATTTCAAGTATTCCGTTTCACCAATAAGATACGGAGACTTGCTTCACATTTGGAATTACACAAAAAAGATTTTTCATCGGAAAGGGGTCTACGAAGACTTTTGGGAAAACGTCAACGTTTGCTAGCTTATTTGGCAAAGAAAAATAGAGTACGTTATAAGAAATTAATCAGTCAGTTGGATATTCGGGAGAAGTAATTTAATCGTTCGAATTTTTTTCTTATTTTATTAGTAGTCTTATAGTAGTCTTAGATTTTTCATTTTGATGAGCCTCGTTTTGAGGAATTCATGGAATAATGAATTAAGGAAGAAAGGATATGAGCCTACCGCTTACAAGAAAAGATCTCATGATAGTCAATATGGGCCCTCACCACCCATCAATGCATGGTGTTCTTCGACTGATCGTTACTCTCGATGGTGAAGATGTTATTGATTGTGAACCCATATTAGGCTATTTACACAGAGGAATGGAAAAAATCGCGGAAAATCGAACTATTATACAATACTTACCTTATGTAACACGGTGGGATTATTTAGCTACTATGTTTACAGAAGCAATAACCGTAAATAGAGAGATGGTAGAAAAAGAAAAGGGGGGTGAGGGTGAAATGATATAAGAAGATAGGAAGGGGAATAAGGGGGGCTCCTTAGGCAGGAGCTCGGGGAATTCCTTAAGTTAAGAAAGAAAAAAGAATAAGAACACAGATACATAACATAAAAAAAAGAATAAATAAGAAGATATTCGCCCTCCCCCTACATATTTGATTTCTTCCCCTATACAAAAACCAGCAAGACCTACTCCATTAGTAATTCCATCAATGACACCCTTATCGAAAAACTGAGTTAGTTCGGTTAATCCCCTTATACCCAGGGTAAAGAACCTAGTATAGAAAATATCTATATAACCACGATTATATGACCAACTGTATATCTTTTTTTTTACTTGATCCAAAAAAGTCTTTTTTGGACTCTTTTTTAGAAGAGAATTTTTTAAATATAAATTCTGAAAAAAGGAATAAGCGGATCCATAGAAGATATATGCTATGAATAGACCAAACATAGCTAGACTTACAGAAGAAATTGCATTAGTGAGAAATTCATATGAATTTATGGAAGAATTAGAACTTTCCTGGAAAAAGTTTATTGAGGGGGTTAACCACTTTGATAATACGGTTAACTCTGCTATTCCATTATCCATTACTCCATTATCAAAATGTATTCCTATGGATCCAATGAACAAAGTAAAAAGCAGTAATATAAAAAGAGGGAATAGCATAGTATTTCCTGTTTCATGAGGATAGACAAAAGTGTTTTTAGCTCCAAAGGAAGTACTAAAAGACCCTATCCTATTTCTTGTATTACCTTGCATTTTTGATATATTTTGTGAAAAAAAAGAAACCCCACTCTTCGTTGTTGATAAAATGAAATCTCTATTCACTTCTTGGGATATCCTTTTTCCCCATAAGGATATTGAATACAACGAACCCTCTTTAGTGTTACTATAATTTTGAAAATGAACACGCAGATACCCATCAAAAGTAAGTAAATATATCCGAAACATATAAAATGCAGTTAATCCTGCAGTAAAAGAGGCTATTATTCCAAAAAAGGGTGAATACAACCAACTATTACTAAGGATTTCATCTTTGGACCAGAAGCAAGCAAGAGGTGGAATGCCACAAAGAGAAAGTGTACCCCATAAAAAAGTGGTTCTTGTAATTGGAATATATTTTCTTAAACCACCCATAAGAACCATATTCTGACTTTTATCTGGTGAGTATCCAACAAGGGGTTCCATTGAATGAATAACGGATCCAGATCCCAAGAACAATAAAGCTTTCGAATAAGCATGAGTGATCAAATGGAATAAAGCGGCTTGATAAGAACCTATACCTAGAGCTAACATCATATAACCCAATTGAGACATTGTAGAATAAGCTAAGCTTCTTTTAATATCTCTCTGAGCAAGAGCTAAAGTAGCTCCTAAGAAGAGTGTTATTGTACCCACTAAAGAAATAAAACTCATTATTAAAGGCAGGGATATGAAAAGAGGAAAAAGACGAGCTAGAAGAAAAATACCCGCAGCAACCATAGTTGCTGCGTGTATAAGAGCCGAAATGGGAGTGGGCCCTTCCATAGCATCGGGTAACCATACGTGAAGAGGGAATTGTGCGGATTTCGCAACTGCACCAAGGAATAATAAAAAAGCACATAAAGTAGTAAGTAAGGAATTAATCCCATTGTTAGGAATCCAGTTATTAGCTATTTTGAACAAATCCCGAAACTCTAAACTACCTGTTATCCAAAAAAAACCTAAAATTCCTAACAACAGACCAAAATCCCCTACACGATTAGTTACAAAAGCTTTTTGACAAGCACTCGCTGCAATTGGCCGTGTAAACCAAAAGCCTATCAATAAATAGGAGCACATTCCCACAAGTTCCCAAAAAAAATAAATTTGTATCAAATTGGAACTGGTAACCAATCCCAACATGGAAGTATTGAAAAAACTTATATAAACAAAAAATCTCAAATATCCTTCATCGTAAGACATATAATCGTCACTATAAATAAGAACAAGGATTCCTACAGTAGTAATTAGTATTAACATAATAGAAGTAAGCGGGTCAATCAAATATCCAAATTCTAAGGAAAAATCATTATTGACGGTCCAAGACCATAGATATTGATAGATAGAACTTCCGTTTATTTGTTGAATAGATAGGTAAACAGAGAATACCATAGCTATACTTAAGAATAAAACACTAGGAAAAGCCCATATGCGACGAAGATTTTTTGTCGCTGTCGGAATAAGAATAAGTCCAAACCCCATTGACATAATAACTGGAAGTGGGAGAAGAGGGATTACCCATGCATATTGATATGTATGTTCCATAAGAAAAGAAATTGAAAATTTTACTTCAACTTTTCCATAAAATAAAACTGTTTCCGATTCACCAAACCAATTCTTCTCTCTTTCTGAAGGAACAGAAAAAAAAAGAAAAAAAATTAAGAATGGGTTTATTTGATTAAATTTAAAAAGGTAATGAAATAACTTTGTTACCCAGTTATTATTTAAATAATAAAATTTTTTAATATAAAAAAGGATTGAATCATTTTACTTTCTATTCATTTTTCTATTTCTCTTCGATTAAAATGAAGATGAAGCAACTCTCGTGTTTCGTAACTGATTGATTGAATTCCAATGAAAACCTATGTTTATAGGATATTTTCGAATATTCCTTACTTCATAGAGAACTGAAATCCTAATGATTAGAATTACCTAAGTTTTAGAATGTCTTGTTTAAGAGACTCGCTCTTTTTTTGTTTTGAGTGGAATTTCATTATGGAATACTATTCTGAACTTAATTAACTTTAACTATTTTTTTTATTTTATATTTGAATTTTCCCTTCCTTTTATCCCCCATCTTGGGGCATATACCCCCGTACCATATACCTATATATGGAGTATACTTGATATATAAATTGATTTAAATAAAAAACCTTGTATATATTATTAAAACAAAATATAAAATATATATAAAAAATATGCTAAAAAATTCTTGTCTTATCCGCATTAGAGAAGAAGTAAAAAAGAATTCTGAATTTAAGTTCAGTATCTAAGTATAAATACTAAGAAAAAGCAGAACAGAAGGAAGGATTAATTTGCAACAATAGATGTCTTTCACATAGAACTAGAAAAAAGTAATCTCCTTTAAAAATGGCAGTTCCAAAAAAACGTACTTCGATGTCAAAAAAGCGTATTCGTAAAAATCTTTGGAAGAAAAAGACTTATATTTCCATAGTACAATCTTATTCTTTAGCAAAATCAAGATCGTTTTCCAGCGGCAGCGAGCATCCAAAACCAAAGGGTTTTTCTGGGCAACAAATAAACTAATAATCAGGTTTTGGAATAATCTGAATTGACCTATCCTAAAGAAATTCCAATTATTTAATATGAATAATTAGGATTAATTAATGAATGTGCTTTTATGTGTCGAATTCCTCGGTACAATATTCTTAGAACTAACCCCTCTGATATCTAATATATAGAACAAAGGTTTTTGTTATACTGTGTGCTAAGTATTCTTTTCCTATCAACGGACTTTTCATATTTCATAATAGAATCCTCATAATAAAATATGAGGATTCTATTATGAAAAGTAGAGTATTCTTGGAACAGGACTTACAACTTCTACCTATCTTATCCAAAATCCACAAATAAATGGGTTTAGGCTTGGGAAATCCTATTAATAAGAGCATAAAGGCTCTCATTCTAGAAATTTGCTTAAATCAAAAACTTTTTGTATTTAATGATGAAATTATAGAAATTTAATGGATAGATAGAAAAGACTTTTTGGATTTTGTCCATTACACTGAAAGATTTTTTGAAATTTCCACGAGAAACTAATTAGAAAAAATTAGTTCTATATTGCAACTGAGAAAAAAAGTTGCAACTCTTTCAAGCTTTGTTCCCCTTGGGTAAAGCAAGAGTTTTTTGTTAAAAAAATCCGCAACGATACTACTAAATGAAGTCTATTTTAATAAAGATTCTAATGTTCCTAATTCTCCCAATCTCGACGATTTGCCAGAAAATAACTATTATTCTTTTAAGTTGCCTATTATTTCAAGTTAGCCGCCATGGTGAAATTGGTAGACACGCTGCTCTTAGGAAGCAGTGCTCAAGCATCTCGGTTCGAGTCCGAGTGGCGGCATTCTCGAAAAAGAATACAATAGATTAGAAAATGGATTCAATTCGAAATTTCCAATTTTGTTTTGTAATGGGACCTTTTCCTTATGCTATTTGCAACTTTAGAACATATACTAACTCATATCTCTTTTTCAACCATTTCAATTGTGATCACGATTCATTTGATAACCTTCTTAGTTCGTGAACTTGAGGGATTACGTGATTCGTCAGAAAAAGGAATGATAGCAACTTTTTTATCTATAACAGGATTCTTAGTTTCTCGTTGGGCTTCTTCGGGACATTTTCCATTAAGTAATTTATATGAGTCATTGATCTTCCTTTCATGGGCTCTTTATATTCTTCATACAATTCCTAAGATACAGAACTCTAAAAATGATTTAAGCATAATAACTATGCCAAGTACTATTTTAACGCAAGGCTTTGCCACGTCGGGTCTTTTAACTGAAATGCATCAATCCACAATACTAGTACCTGCTCTACAATCTCAGTGGTTAATGATGCATGTCAGTATGATGTTACTAAGCTATGCAACTCTTTTGTGCGGATCCTTATTATCCGCCGCTCTTCTAATCATTAAATTTCGAAAGAATTTCGATTTCTTTTCTAAAAAGAAAAAAAATGTTTTATTTAAAACATTTTTTTTTAGTGAGTTTAGTGAGATTGAATATTTTTATGCAAAAAGAAGTGCTTTAAACAGCACCTCTTTTCCTTCATTTCCAAATTATTACAAATATCAATTAACTGAGCGTTTAGATTCTTGGAGTTATCGTGTCATTAGTCTAGGGTTTACCCTTTTAACCATAGGTATTCTTTGTGGAGCAGTATGGGCTAATGAGGCGTGGGGATCCTATTGGAATTGGGATCCTAAGGAAACTTGGGCATTTATTACTTGGACCATATTCGCAATTTATTTACATAGTAGAACAAATCAAAATTGGAAGGGTACGAATTCCGCACTTGTAGCTTCGATAGGATTTCTTATAATTTGGATCTGCTACTTCGGTATCAATCTATTAGGAATAGGTTTACATAGTTATGGTTCATTTACATTACCATCTAAATGATTACATAACATAAAACAAAACCTTCCTGAACGGAAAGTTTTTCTTTTCCGTTTTTGTTTGATTTGAGAACCCCTTGAACGCCTTCTCAAAGGGTTCTCAAAAATTCGAGATAGGTCTAATTAGACTTAGATTTTTTTACCTTTTTCTAAATTATTTTGTTTTTCCACTATGGAATATAGAGCGGACTAGTTAAAAAAAATCCTATTTAGGATAATAATTGGATAAGAGAGCCTCTACCCTGTCAATGGATAGCGAGAGAACAAAATCTGGATAAATACCAATTCCTATTACTGGTAAAAAGATACAGATTAAAAGAAAGAGTTCCCGTGGTCCAGAATCCACAAAATTTGCGTTTGGAACATGAAATAACTTGTATCCATAGAACATCTGGCGTAACATAGATAATAAATAAATAGGAGTTAATATCATTCCAATTGCCATTACAAAAGTAATTAGCATTTTTGGCATTAACAGAAATTTTGGACTAGTAATTAGTCCAAAAAATACTACTAATTCTGCAACAAAACCGCTCATTCCTGGTAAGGCAAGAGAAGCCATTGAAAAGCTACTAAACATGGTAAAAATTTTTGGCATTGGGATAGATATCCCCCCCAATTCTTCGAGATAAACAAGACGCATTCTATCACAAGCCGTTCCCGCCAAGAAAAAAAGCGTAGCACCAATAAATCCATGGGATAGTATTTGTAAAATAGCTCCATTGAGCCCAATGTTGGTTATGGAACCAATTCCTATAATTATGAAACCCATGTGAGATACAGAGGAATAGGCTATTCTTTTTTTGAAATTTCGTTGACCAAGAGAAGTTAAAGCTGCATAGATTATTTGCATCGCTCCTATTATTACCAACCAGGGAGAAAATAGATAATGAGCATGAGGTAACAATTCCATATTGATCCGAATCAATCCGTATGCTCCCATTTTTAATAGGATTCCCGCTAAAAGCATACATGTACTGTAATGCGCTTCCCCATGGGTATCTGGTAACCACGTATGTAGGGGTATAATTGGCAATTTGACAGCATAAGCAATAAGGAAACCTAAATAAAAAAGTATTTCCAATGTAGCAGGGTATGGTCGATTAATTAATCTTTCCAAATCTAATCTTGGTTCGTTGGAACCGTATAAGCCCATACCTAGAACTCCAATTAAGAAAAAAATGGAACCACCTGCAGTATACAAAATAAACTTTGTAGCTGAATAGAGACGCCTCTTTCCTCCCCACATGGATAAAAGTAAGTAAACAGGAATTAATTCTAACTCCCACATGATAAAAAAAAGTAAAAGGTCTCGCGAAGAAAATAATCCTATTTGACCACTATACATTGCTAGCATTAGGAAATAGAATAATCGTGAATTCCGGGTAATAGGCCAAGCTGCTAAAGTAGCTAAAGTAGTAATAAATCCTGTCAATAAAATAGATCCTAATGAAAGTCCATCGATTCCCAATCTCCAGTGGAAATCAAAGACATCTATCCATTTAGAATCCTCCTTTAATTGGATTAAGGGATCCTCCAATTGGAAATGATAACAGAATGCATAAGTCATTAGAAGGAATTCTAATAAACAAATAGATATAGTATACCACCTAACGATTTTGTTTCCCCTATGAGGTAAAAAGAAAATTAATGAACCTGCAAATATGGGCAAAACAATAAGTATTGTTAACCAAGGAAAATAACTCATGATAAAGTGATAAAGACAAGATACGTTTTGACCAGAAAAGCCCGTGCTCGCTTATTTCAAGCACAGGCTTCTTCGGTAAAGAGGAATCAGAGGATTCAAGTGTAGTTTTTTGTAACGTATCAATAAGATAGAGCCATACTGCGGGTTGTTTCAGGCCCTAAATAAACGCGGACACTTAAAAAATCTGTTGGGCAGGCAGATTCGCATCTCTTACAACCCACACAATCTTCGGTTCTCGGCGCAGAAGCAATTTGCTTGGCTTTACATCCATCCCAGGGTATCATTTCTAATACATCTGTTGGACAAGCTCGTACACATTGAGTGCATCCTATACATGTATCATAAATTTTTACGGAATGTGACATTGGACCTATAAATTTTCCTTTTCAACATAAAAAATTTCGATCTGGTAAAAATGAAATTACTACTATATGAATCATATGTATTATGAATCATATGTATTGTAGACACCAGACGAAGCAATGGTTTATTCAAACTTCAACAAATAAATAATGCAATATATTTCTTAATCCGTTTGTGAGAAAGCGTGAAAAGAGCCAAGAGACTTTAATTTTTGATTTCAACAATCATAATCATAATTATACGAATTGTACATACTAATTCGAATTAGCCAATAAATTCGCTATCGTCTTTTCAATATAAATTATTGCAATATTTAAATTGCAATATCAATGATTTGCAAAAATTCAATAAGTAAAAAGGAATACTATGCAATAACCTACTCAAAAAATGGATATTTTAAAATAAAAAAAATAAGAAAATAGTATATTTTGATTTCTATTCATCTTAATATTTGAATTTGATATTATTATATGCGCGCCTTTGCTTATTTGTTTAGAGGATTCTATGCCTAATTATTCAAAAAATTAGACTGATTGATACGAGTTGATTTTTTGTTACGATGGATGGAAGAAAGAATGGATAGTCCAATAGCTGCTTCAGCAGCCGCAAGGGCTATAACAAAAATTGCGAAAATGTCTCCTTTTAATTGGCGACTATCAAATAGATCAGAAAATGTTACAAGATTTAGGTTAATTGAATTCAGTATAAGTTCAAGACATATTAGAGCTCTAACCAGGTTTCGGCTTGTGATCAATCCATAGATACCAATCGAAAATAAATAGACACTCAAAAAAAGTACATGCTCAAACATCATTAACTAACTCCTTATCAATCTCGATTCATTTCAATATGAGGACAAGAGTTGAACCGATTCTATTAATTAGAATAGAACAATTACACAACAAAAGAGAAAAGAAGGTATTTGTTTTGTTGGCAGTAGATGTGTTTTACTAAATCAAAATTGTTATTCTTTAGTTATTTATTTTAGATTTGAAATTCTAAGAATTTTGACTCATTCTAAGTATTTCTTATTGCCGAGCCATAGTAATTGCACCTATTAAAGAAACTAGAAGAATTATGGAAATGAGTTCAAACGGAAGGTAAAAATCTGTTGCTAAATGAATCCCAATTTGTTGAACGTTATTTATGAGACCCTGTTCTACTATTTGGTTCGATCTTGTAGTCCAAAGAATTCCATACCATGACGTATCTGGGATAGTAGTCATTAGTGAAAAAAGAATAGTTATACAAACGAGTGAAGTGAACCCATCTCCAATAGTCCAATAATTCTTATTTTTAGACCATTCTGAACCATTTACGAACATTACGGAAAATATGATCAAGACATTTATGGCTCCCACATAAATAAGAAGTTGTGCGACAGCTACAAAGTAGGAATTCAATAAAATATAGAATAAGGATATACAAACAAGAACTAATCCCAGCGAAAAGGCAGAATAAATTGGGTTGGTAAGTAATACTACTCCTATACCTCCTAGTAGAAGAACAAATCCCCCAAATAGCACAAGAATCTCATGTATTGGTCCAGGTAAATCCATTATGGATAAGAAGAAATTAATAAATAGTATAAAATTTTTCATGAACTGACTAAAACTAAAGGATTCAAGGAAGGAAAAAGGGATTAGGATATTTTTTGTATATAAATTGTATAGTTAGAAATCACATCACGAAAATCTACTCTCATTTTAAATCAGGAATAATTTGCAATAAGCAGTAGTTATTCGTTTTTCTTTTTAGTAAAGAACTATTGGATTTTTCTAACAAAAAAGAAAAATCCTAGTAATTAGTAATCGTTCTTGAATTCAAAGATTTTTCTTCGTCTATTTTACTTTGAATTGAATTCCTAATTGTTTGAATTGTGTAATCTCCCATTATGGAGATTGGTAACCGACTCAAAGCAATTTGATTGTAATTCAATTCATGACGATCATAAGTGGAAAGTTCATATTCTTCAGTCATTGATAAACAGCTTGTCGGACAGTACTCAACACAATTACCGCAAAATATACAAACTCCGAAATCAATACTATAATTAAGCAATTGTTTCTTTTTAATATCCTTTTCAAATCTCCAATCTACAAGGGGTAGATCTATCGGGCATACGCGAACACATACTTCACAAGCAATACATTTATCAAATTCAAAGTGGATTCGCCCCCGGAAACGCTCCGATGTAATTGATTTTTCATAAGGGTAGTGAATCGTTATAGGTAAACGATTTGTGTGGGATAAGGTAATTATGAAACTTTGACCAATGTACCTTGCAGCGCGGATTGTTTGTTGACCATAACTCATGAACCCAGTTACCATAGGGAACATATTCTAAATATCTACGAAAAGGGTATGTTTCTTTCTCTTGTTTGAGAGAATTTTTGTGTTGAAAATATTCTTACTATTATTGTAGTATCTTATTTATAGTGAAACAAGTTGGAAAGAAGTTGTTAATAAGAGATTGCCCAGGGAAATAGGTAAAAGAAATTTCCATCCAAGATTTAATAACTGATCCATTCTCATCCTGGGTAAAGTCCATCTTATTGTGATAGAAATGAAGAGAAATAAATAAGCTTTTGTTAATGTAATAAAGATATCCATTATCATTTCCAAAATTCCAACCATTTTATTCATTTGGAAAAATCCAAAAAAAGATATATAGGAAATAGAAAAATTCCACCCGCCTAAGTAGAGAACTGTTACAAATAAAGAAGAAACTAATAAATTTAGGTAAGAAACAAGATAAAATAAACCATATTTGATACCGGAATATTCGGTTTGATAACCTGCTACTAATTCTTCCTCCGCTTCTGGTAAATCAAAGGGCAATCTTTCACATTCTGCCAAAGAAGAAATTAGAAAAACCAGAAAACCTATAGGCTGACGCCAAAGATTCCATCCAAAAAAACCATATTTTGACTGTGCTTCAACTATATCAACTGTACTTGAACTGTTAGATAATCATAGTCGATGATAACATCACACTTCCCACCGCTATTCCAAAACCGTACATGAAACGTTAGCTTCATACGGCTTCTCTATGATCGGAAAAAAGGAAAGGCTTGTTTCGTTTCGGTATTATCCCCCTAGCATAGATAGAATTAGGTAAGATAAAATTGATTGGAAAGTCCTAAATTAGACCAAAGGAATTCCGTCTGCTAGACTAAGAAAAAGCGCTTCCGAATTGATCTCGTCCTTTATAATATAATGAGAATTTTTCTTTGTTCAGCAATAACTTAATCTTAGAATAAAACACTCGTTATAGCAATTAATAAACAAAAAGAATTGAGCGTTAGTTCATGAGGAATTCTATATGAATATGAATAGAGGAAGGAAACAATAAATAAAGATCTTTTTTTTGTATTGCATTCCATATCTTTTGTCCTATTCTTCTTTCCCTGGGGAGGGGTACTTAAAAAGAAAAAAGGAATAAAGGGTTAATTCGTTCTTAATAGCCATTTCCTTAACAAGTGAATGGGAACATACTCTGGATCGGAATCCGAAGAAAGTACTACTTGATCATTTCCACTAATTTCAAGTCCTTATTATGATTCCTTTTATGAGGAAAAATCTCTAATGCCTTAGATTCCCTCATTACTAATCCTTTATGTACTTTAGTGTTTCTAACCCCTCACTAACTTTTGATGGATTCTTCTTATGATTAGTAAGTTATAGTAATAACTAGGAATATTCTAGTAATGAAATTCCATATCACGAATCCTTTATTCTTGCCCGCTTCAAGATATGAAGACTAATCAAAAAATCTCAACCTTGGGGTAAAGTGTTTATACTGCTTATGTTTACTTCAATTTTTTCTTGTACGTAGGAAATGAGATTTTTCTTTTTACTGCAAATTAATAAGCTGTTTTGTTTCACTCATATAGCTGTCTAGTTTAACTTACCAACCCAAATACAAAATAAGAAAAGGAAGATAAATATTCAATGGGTTTTAGAGGAAAAAGATCTTATTTAAACGAATCACACGTAGAGATATTGCTAGTACACAAAAAGTTAATGGTATTTCATAACTAATAGATTGAGCAGCAGCTCGTAGGCCGCCTGAAAAAGAATATTTATTATTTGAACTATATCCTGCCATAAGAAGACCAATAGGAGCAATACTTGAAATGGCAATCCATAAAAAAACACCAATACTAAGATCAGCTAAAACAAAATGATATCCCAAAGGGATAACTAAAAAACTTAATAAAATCGCTATGACTGCAATAGAAGGTCCAATACTAAATAAAGGAATATCTCCTCGGGATGGCAGGATATCTTCCTTAAAAAGGAGCTTAGTTCCATCGGCTATAGCTTGAAGCAGTCCCAGGGGGCCAGCATATTCAGGACCAATACGTTGTTGTATCGATGCAGATATTTCTCTTTCTAACCACACAATTACAAGTACTTCTATTGTGATTCCCAGTAGGAGAGTCAAAATGGGTAGAATCCATATCATTCCATAGACTTCTTTTAATAATTCTGATTTCAAAAAAGAATTGATAGTTTCTACCTCTACCCTATCTATTATCATTTCAACGATCAACTTCCCCCATAATGATATCTATACTACCTAATATCGTCATGATATCAGCCAATTTCATTTTTTTAACTAGTTGAGGAAGAATTTGCAAATTAATAAAACCCGGTGGACGAATTTTCCATCTCCAGGGGAAAAGACTATTATCTCCTACCAGATAAATTCCTAATTCACCTTTTGGGGCTTCCACTCTTACATAAAGCTCTTGCTTTGACAATTCAAAATTGGGCGAAGGTTTTTTACCAAGAAATCGATATTCAAAATCATTCCATTCGGAATTCTTTGCTTTCTTAAAGCGTCGGACTTCTAAATTCTCATAAGGACCCCCAGGAATTTTCTCTAGAGCCTGTTGAATAATTTTGATGGATTCCCTCATTTCACCCATTCGTACTAAATAGCGAGCTAATGAATCCCCTTCTTTTTGCCATTGGACTTTCCAATCAAATTGGTTGTAAGACTCATAAGGATCAACTTTACGAAGATCCCATTGTATTCCAGAAGCTCGTAACATCGGCCCTGATAAGCCCCAATTTACTGCTTCTTCTCCGCTAATAAAACCGACTCCTTCAACTCGTTCTAAAAAAATGGGATTTCGTGTAATAAGTTGTTGATATTCAACAACTCCTCGTAAAAAATAATCACAGAAATCTAAACATTTATCGATCCACCCATAAGGTAGATCGGCGGCTACTCCTCCGATGCGAAAAAAATTATGCATCATTCGCATACCTGTAGCGGCTTCAAATAGATCGTATATCAATTCTCTCTCTCTAAAAATATAGAAAAAAGGAGTCTGTGCGCCGAGATCCGCCATAAAAGGTCCAAGCCATAACAAGTGAGAAGCTATACGA